CATCAATGACGAATAAAAAATAATTCTATGCAATTCTGAAAGGGGGAAAGATCCCTCGGATAGAATCATTCGATTATATTGACAATTTCAAAAACTTATACATACTATGATCATAGTATGATGGCCGTTGGTCAAGCAGGCCCCCATCGTCTAGTGGTTTAGGACATCTCTCTTTCAAGGAGGCAGCGGGGATTCGAATTCCCCTGGGGGTAGGGTACTACGAAAGGAAGTTGATCATGGATTACCAATAAGTCTAAAATTGATTCTTCCTGGGTCGATGCCCGAGCGGTTAATGGGGACGGACTGTAAATTCGTTGGCAATATGTCTACGCTGGTTCAAATCCAGCTCGGCCCAATAATTCGCCAATCCGCCATGAGATGATATAACCCCCTTTGTACTTCAGAAATACCCGATCCGGAGATAAAAAAGAATCAAATTTTCTGCTAGATCCCGTATTTCCCTGGGATTGTAGTTCAATTGGTCAGAGCACCGCCCTGTCAAGGCGGAAGCTGCGGGTTCGAGCCCCGTCAGTCCCGACGGATCCAATAAATATATCAATAAATCTCTCCCTTTTTATGAAGGGGACCGGGGCAGAATTTCATTGTCAAAGCAAAGGGGAAATCCTTATTTCTTTTTTCTTTCCTTTTGGTAGGAGAAAGACATATGCGGTTGGATTAGTACAATTATTGGTAGCGTTATAGTCAGTATTCCAAGAAATGCTGGCCTTTTCGATTGCCCCCGATGCATGTAATGGAATCTAGTACTATACCTTTTTGAGGCGCGCATACACAAAGGGAATTTCTTTCTTGTCCAATACAAAATTGAATATAAGAAAATACTTTCCAGAAAAAATAAAAAAAAAACAATTTATTTTTCTGGCTACGGATTTATGGAACCTCACTTACTAGTTTGAAGTTGAAAAATAGATTTCATGCAAATCGCACACTGAGCTTTTGGTATAGGTGTCCCGGGGCTAATAATCTACGAAGAAAGGAGGGGGAAGGACAGACCAACCAAAAATCCTACTCCTCTTAGAAAGGGGAATGAATCATTTTTCCGATTTTTCATTTTGTTTTAAGGCCCCATCGACGAAAGAACAAATCGGAAAATAGTAAATTTGATGAATATTCATTTTATACGGTCTCATCTTTATCACACTTCTTTGTCTTCCAAGTCAAAAATAGTTTCGTTCTAAACTCCTTTCTTTTTACATTTAGCTTTTATTGTTTGTTTGGGTTTGTAACTATGTGACCACTAGAAGTGGAAGAGCTATTTGATGAGACTTCATCAGATGATTGTACAAGAAGGAACTAGATAGATTAGAGAGAAAAAAAGAACAGATGATAAAAAATGATAAATAAATAAAGGAATTTTGGATTGGGTCAGGAATCCAAGTTTGGGGCGGTATGGATAAAAGAACTTCCTATGTTATACTATTCAATTCTCGACGACGAATTGATTTGATAGTTCAGATATTGTTATTCATGATATTGATCCGATTCAAGATCATCGAGAGGTAATATTCATTCATTGAATTTACAGGCCAAAGATTTATCATCTCTATGGGATTAAATCCCGAGTTATTGCGAAGTAAAAAACCGATGAGATTATGGAAGTAAATATTCTTGCATTTATTGCTACTGCACTATTTATTCTAGTTCCTACCGCTTTTCTACTTATCATTTACGTAAAAACAGTCAGTCAAAACGATTAATTATTAACTAATTTGAATGAAACTTGACTTCTGAGTTCTTAGCCAAAATTGACGAAATAAAATGAAAAAGATTCCAATTTCATGTCTTAAATGAAATGAGTGAACTAGAATCGGCAGTATTCTAATAGATAGATAGTATGGTAGAAAGATTCATCTATTTCTTTCTACCATACTATTTATTAGTTAGATTGTAGGCCCCCCGGAATAAAATAAAGATAGAGGCTGCATTTGATATGGATCTATAGATCAATCTACAATATTATCTTGATATATGTGAATATCAATTCCATATATGGGATTGACATAGCATCCAATTCCATTTATTTGCTATATCTATTTGTTCTGATCAATCTGAATTACTCTTATGTCTTATAGTTTGAATTACTATATTTTTGATTTCCGAATCTCGGTATCTATTGAAAGAATCAAATCAATGAAGGAAAAGCGATAGATATAGGCATATTCAAAAAATCACGTAGTAATCTTTTTTAACATTCCCAAGAAGTAATTGAGTAAACCATTGACAGTAGTTCCACGGGCATCGAAAAGGAAGAGTAAATCTCACTGATTTTTAACGCCTGAACCATGATATGAAATAAGTCGATAAAGTATAAATCCAATTTAAAAAATTCGAAAGCGGTAAATGCGCAATACAATATGTGACTCACCTGACGATCTTATTCTGCATAGTATCTCGTTAGACAATCACTATGTTTATATCCTTTCTTTCTCATACAAAGTGCGTATACACTTAACAAAGCTACTTCTTCTTTGAACAGTAAAGAGAGAAACAAATAAAAAAAGGGTCCGGCCCTCCTCAGTATCACCTAGTAAGAGGCCGTTGATTGGAATAGAAAATTTAGGAAGAATTAGGTTCGAATAAATTTCCTGGGATCCTCTTCCTTTCGAACTACAAACATGGGAATCGTTGAAATAGCTCTTTGATTGAAAGAGGATGATTCCTATAATACATTACTCCAGTCGAGTCCAATGGAATTTCAAAATGAAGATATTTTTATTTTGTTCCAAACGTGTTGCAGAACGATCTAGAAAGCAATTGATATTGATACAGTTTGCTTCCTTAACTCAATTAGTAGGACCCCTAGAGTCCACTCCTTCCCCACACTACGAGTGAAAGAGAAAAAGTAAAGACTACCATTAAAGCAGCCCAAGCAAGACTTACTATATCCATATGAATTATGTCCCCTATCTCTATAAATATAAAGGAATTGTTCCATTATTCCTCACTAATAATAGTGGAATCAATGGCGCAGAGTCAAAAAGAACGAAGACTATTAATAAACCAATCCAATAAATTCGCTCATTTTATAAGAAATTCCTATATGATTTCTAATCGGGAAAGATTAAACACAAGCAAAATCCGCAGTAACATCTCAAGGGAATGTTACTAATGGAACATGTAGGAATAATAGGTCCTATTCTTTTTTTGTTGACCCTCATTTCAATTGATTTGATTGGATGCTTGAGCACTCAGAGATTTTCGTGAGTTCCTCGTATATAATAAAGTATCTTCCGCCCCCTTCCACAACTATTTAGATTTCCTATCGGGCTCTCCAATCTAATCCAAGGTCCAGTCATTATACAATGGATTAATAATATAAAATTTTTATTTGTAGTAGAAGGTAATTGCGAAGTCTTGATAGCCCCTCTAGCATTCGAATATTTCCTTGAAGCCTAAGCCTAAATATGCAAGGATATTTGAATTTTTTTTTTGAAAAACCCCCAGACCAGATGTTTAGAATCAAACAAGTATCAACAGTCTGCTTTCTCTGCTTCTGCTGGGGAATCATTCGGCGGGTTATATCAACAGAAGAAAAGAAGAGATTTCTAGTTTTTTGTTGATCAGGCGACACCCGGATTTGAACTGGGGAAAAAAGGATTTGCAGTCCTCTGCCTTACCACTCGGCCATGTCGCCAAAATGCTACAAATACAAAATAGATGAAAACTTTCCCGGATTACTGAACTGCTTTTTTATTGTACTTGCACCTTGAGTTCTGTTTTCCTTAATTTTTCCTAAAAGTAAAAGAAATTCTAATCCTTCTTCCCTTTTGATTGGGTTTGATTCATCCTTTCAATTTCTCGATTGAGTCTATCTCAAAATTCATAATGTTCAAAACTTTCTCTTACCTTTCTATTGAAAAATCAAATGTGGATTTTCAGTCGCAAAATCCAAAATTCAACTTTATGAAAATAGGAACCATTAACTATTGACTTAGAATGCATGAATGATTCTTGGATTTGAATCTCCAAATTTTGTTTTCCTAATGACATAAGAAAATACAACTTGATATATAACTAATCAGTTCAGTATGGATTTTTTCAATCAAAAAATCCTTCTCAATTTTAATTATTAATAATAATTATAACAACATCTCAATTTTAATTATTAATAATAATTATAACAACAATTATGAGTATATGTAAACCCCCTAAGAGAAATTGTTAGACGGATATATATTATTTATATATGTTCCCGATATAGAATTATCAGATATCAGAAAAGTATCATACTTCAATTTGAATTTTGAATTGAATAGAAAATTTAAATTCTGTTTTCGTAGAGCGCAACCTGTGTTGCCCCGAATAGAACATAGAACGACAATAAAACAATAAATAAAACAATAAAAGAGAAGAAAGACGGATATTATAGATATCTCCACACGTGTTTAAGCCATACAAACCTTCTTTTCTTGTACACCTCACAATCGTATTCTACTCAAAAATCCGTAAACAAAATCTCTCTCTTCTCTGCGAATCATTTTTTGAACAACGAAATCCATAACATAAAGGGGGGTTAAATGCTAAAAAACCGATTCTAATTCTATATATTCTTTCTGATTTTTATGCCTTTATCTCAGCGAAAAGATCAAATGTCCAATCCATTTATTTTTCTGGTATTCAAGCAGGTTGGAATATGTATTATCATAATAATGGTAGAAATGGAATCATTTTTGTTTTTATATTCTATACAAAATCCTATAACTTAATTAATAAGTCTAAGTAGCAGAAGTCTGTTTCTAGGGATGTTTTATCAATTTCTTTCCATTTGTATCTGTTGAAAATTCCAATAAATTCCAATTCAATTCAATTTAAGTAGAAAATTCTCTTTCTTCCTCCGTTCATACGTATTTCATACATTCCAGATATGGAGTTGGGTAAAATTTCATGTGATTCGGTAAACAAAATAGAAATGCCATCATTGCTAGATCATTTATCTAATCTATCTAATTAGATGAAGAATGAACCAATAGTGGTATTTTTTG